GCCAACGTAGCTTAACTAAAGCATGACACTGAAGATGTTAAGATGGGCCCTAGAAAGCTCCGTAAGCACAAAAGCTTGGTCCTGACTTTGCTGTCAGCTTTGACTATATTTATACATGCAAGTATCCGCATACCTGTGAGAATGCCCTACACATTCCTAACCACGGAAAGAAGGAGCAGGCATTAGGCACGACCCAACATCAGCCCATAACGCCTTGCTAAGCCACACCCCCACGGGACTTCAGCAGTAATAAACATTAAGCAATAAGTGCAAACTTGACTTAGTTAAAGCCAAGAGGGCCGGTAAAACTCGTGCCAGCCACCGCGGTTATACGAGGGGCCCAAGTTGACAGACTCCGGCATAAAAAGTGGCTAATATAATATTTCACTAAAGTCAAACACCTTCAAAACTGTTATACGCTCTCGAAGACAGGAAGCCCTTCCACGAAAGTGACTTTAAATACTATTTCTCCACGAAAGCTAGGAAACAAACTGGGATTAGATACCCCACTATGCCTAGCCCTAAACACAAGCAATAAAATACATCTTTGCTTGCCAGGGGACTACGAGCCCCAGCTTAAAACCCAAAGGACTTGGCGGTGCTTTAGACCCACCTAGAGGAGCCTGTTCTAGAACCGATAACCCCCGTTAAACCTCACCTTCTCTTGTTTCTCCCGCCTATATACCGCCGTCGTCAGCTTACCCTATGAAGGCTTAATAGTGAGCACAATTGGTAAAACCCAAAACGCCAGGTCGAGGTGTAGCGCACGAGGAGGGAAGAAATGGGCTACATTCACTGGCCCAGTGAACACGAACAATGCCTTGAAACAGACATTCAAAGGAGGATTTAGCAGTAAGGAGAGAAAAGAGTGCCCTCCTGAAACTGGCCCTGAAGCGCGCACACACCGCCCGTCACTCTCCCCAAATAAAACACACACATAAATAAACAACAAACAAAATAAAGGGGAGGCAAGTCGTAACATGGTAAGTGTACCGGAAGGTGCACTTGGAAAAATCAGAACGTAGCTAAAACAGCATAGCATCTCCCTTACACTGAGAAGATGCCCGTGCAAATCGGGCCGAACTGAACATACTCCTAACAGCTAGCTCACCCCCAAAAACCAACAACCAACATTAATAACCCCACAAACACTCCTTAATATAAAACAAACCATTTTACCCCCCTAGTATGGGCGACAGAAAAGGGACACTTGACGCAATAGAGAAAGTACCGCAAGGGAAAGCTGAAAGAGAGATGAAAAAGCCCAGTAAAGAGCAGAAAAGCAGAGACAACACCTCGTACCTTTTGCATCATGACTTAGTCAGTAACTTCCAGGCAAAGTGCACTTTAGTCTGAGCCCCCGAAACTGAGCGAGCTACCCCAGGACAGCCCATTGGGGCAAACCCGTCTCTGTAGCAAAAGAGTGGAGAGATCCTTGAGTAGAGGTGACAGACCTACCGAGCTCAGTTATAGCTGGTTGCCCACAAAATGAATAGAAGTTCAGCCTTTAATACTTTTTTACTCAAGCCCAGTTACTACTCCTTGAAACACGAAGAAGATAAAAGAGTTATTCAAAGGGGGGACAGCCCCTTTGAAAGAAGAAACAACTTTATTAAGAAGGCTAAAGATCAAAACTTACTAAGGAGTTTTAACTTGGTGGGCCTAAAAGCAGCCACCCACACAGAAAGCGTTAAAGCTCAATTAATCCTCCACCACAATTCCGACAATTCTATCTTAAGCCCCTAAAAACTAGTGGGCCTCCCCATGCATACATGGGGTAGACCCTGCTAACATGAGTAATAAGAGGGATGCCCCTCTCCCGGACACCTGTATACATCAGAACGAACCCCCACTGAAAACTAACGCCCCCCACCAAAGAGGGCATTGAGCTAGCTTAAGTAAACAAGAAAGCTCCTCAAATATGCAGCGTTAACCCCACACAGGTGTGTTTAAGGAAAGACTAAAAGAAAAAGAAGGAACTCGGCAAACACTGGCCTCGCCTGTTTACCAAAAACATCGCCTCTTGCACAAAATGTATAAGAGGTCCCGCCTGCCCTGTGACTCATAGTTTAACGGCCGCGGTATTTTGACCGTGCGAAGGTAGCGTAATCACTTGTCTTTTAAATGAAGACCTGTATGAATGGCATAACGAGGGCTAAGCTGTCTCCTTTTTCCAGTCAATGAAATTGATCTTCCTGTGCAGAAGCAGGAATCCCCCCATAAGACGAGAAGACCCTATGGAGCTTAAGACACAAGGCAGCCCATGTAAAACACCTGGCTTAACAGAAATAACAAAGTAGTGCCTGCCCATTTGTCTTTGGTTGGGGCGACCGCGGGGCAACAAAAATCCCCCACGTGGAATGGAAACTCCCTCCTTAAAGCAAGAGCCACAGCTCTAGCTAACAGAACATCTGACCAGCAAGATCCGGCAAAGCCGATCAACGGACCGAGTTACCCTAGGGATAACAGCGCAATCCCCTTTTAGAGCCCATATCGACAAGGGGGTTTACGACCTCGATGTTGGATCAGGACATCCTAATGGTGCAGCCGCTATTAAGGGTTCGTTTGTTCAACGATTAAAGTCCTACGTGATCTGAGTTCAGACCGGAGAAATCCAGGTCAGTTTCTATCTATGAATGTTCTTTTCTAGTACGAAAGGACCGGAAAGAAGAGGCCCATGCTACAAGCAAGCCTCCCCCTCACCTGCTGCCACCAACTAAAGCAGGCAATAGGGCATTCAACCACTGCCAAAGATTAAGGCAAGTTAAGGTGGCAGAGCCCGGATAGTGCAAAAGACCTAAGCCCTTTTTACAGAGGTTCAACTCCTCTCCCTAACTATGCTTGCTACAATTTTGACACACATTGTTAATCCTCTCGCCTACATTGTCCCTGTACTCCTGGCCGTGGCATTTTTAACACTCCTAGAACGAAAAGTGCTAGGCTACATACAACTACGTAAAGGCCCCAACATTGTAGGGCCTTATGGCCTACTTCAACCCATTGCTGATGGTGTAAAACTGTTCATCAAAGAACCAGTCCGCCCTGCTACCTCCTCTCCTATCTTGTTTATTCTTGCACCAATACTCGCCCTTACCCTTGCCCTGACACTCTGAGCCCCCATTCCCCTTCCCCACCCTGTGGTAGACCTCAACCTAAGCATTTTATTTATTTTGGCCCTCTCAAGCCTTGCTGTCTATTCAATTTTAGGGTCAGGCTGAGCCTCAAACTCAAAATATGCCCTCATTGGCGCACTACGAGCTGTTGCACAAACTATTTCCTATGAGGTAAGCCTAGGCTTAATTCTTCTATGTGCCATCATCTTTACTGGAGGCTTTACCCTTCAGATATTTAGTACTGCACAAGAAGGAATCTGACTTATTCTACCAGCCTGACCCCTCGCAGCCATATGATACATTTCAACCCTGGCTGAAACCAACCGTGCCCCCTTCGACCTCACAGAGGGGGAGTCCGAACTTGTCTCAGGCTTTAATGTAGAATATGCTGGAGGCCCCTTTGCCCTCTTTTTTCTTGCAGAATATGCTAATATTCTACTAATAAACACACTTTCTGCCACTTTATTTATTGGAGCCTCCCACTTCCCCCACTTACCTGAGCTCTCGGCTATTAATCTAATACTTAAAGCAGCCCTCCTCTCAGTCCTATTTTTATGGGTCCGAGCCTCCTACCCTCGATTTCGATACGACCAACTTATACACTTAATCTGAAAAAACTTCCTTCCCCTGACATTAGCATTAGTTATTTGGCACCTTTCCCTCCCCCTCTCCCTCACAGGACTTCCTCCATACCTGTAAAAGGAGCTGTGCCTGAAACAAAGGGCCACTTTGATAGAGTGACTTATGGGGGTTAAAGTCCCCCCAACTCCTTAGAAAGAAGGGGTTCGAACCCTACCTGGAGAGATCAAAACTCTCAGTGCTTCCACTACACCACTTCCTAGTAAAGTCAGCTAAATAAGCTTTTGGGCCCATACCCCAAACATGTTGGTTAAACCCCTTCCTTTGCTAATGAACCCCTACACCTTGGCCCTACTTTTTTTTGGCCTACTTCTAGGCACCACAATTACCCTAACCAGCTCCCACTGGCTGGTAGCATGAATAGGCCTAGAAATTAACACTCTCGCCATTATCCCCCTAATGGCCAAACAACACCACCCCCGTGCAACTGAAGCAACTACAAAATATTTCCTCACACAAGCAACAGCTGCTGCCACACTTTTGTTTGCAAGCACTACAAATGCATGACTGACAGGACAATGAGACATTCAACTAATAACCCACCCAATCCCAACCACAGTCATCATCCTGGCCCTTGCACTAAAAATTGGCCTAGCCCCCCTTCACACATGACTTCCAGAAGTACTACAAGGACTTGACCTCTTTACAGGACTCATCCTGTCCACATGACAAAAACTAGCCCCCTTTGCACTACTCCTTCAAATCCCAACAGCCCACGAAGAAATCCTCATCTTACTAGGACTTTCCTCCACCCTTGTTGGAGGCTGAGGCGGACTAAACCAAACCCAACTACGAAAAATCTTAGCCTACTCCTCAATTGCCCACCTAGGCTGAATACTTATTATTTTACAATTTATACCCTCACTGACCCTTTTAGCTCTTATCACATACCTGATTATAACATCCTCCCTATTCCTTACCTTTAACTACAACTCCACCACAAATATTAACTCACTCGCAACATCCTGGGCCAAAGCCCCTCTACTTACAACCATTGCCCCCCTCCTTCTTCTATCTTTAGGTGGTTTACCCCCAATAACTGGTTTTATACCAAAGTGACTTATTTTACAAGAACTAACAAAGCAACAACTCCCTATAACCGCCACCATTGCAGCCCTGACTGCCCTCCTTAGCCTCTACTTCTACCTACGCCTTTCCTATGCAATAACACTTACCACCTCCCCAAACAACCTGGCAGGCACAACCCCCTGACGCCTCCACTCCTTACGACAGGCCCTACCAGTGGCCATCACTGCCCTCTCTACAACACTCCTCCTGCCCCTTACCCCTGCAATCCTTACCCTCGTTGACCTTTAAGGGGCTTAGGCTAACAACAGACCAAAGGCCTTCAAAGCCTTAAGTGAGAGTGAAAATCCCTCAGCCCCTGAATAAGACTTGCAGGACATTAACCCACAACTTCTGCATGCAAAACAGACACTTTAATTAAGCTAAAGCCTTACTAGACGGGAAGGCCTCGATCCTTCAAAATCTTAGTTAACAGCTAAGCGCCCAAGCCAGCGAGCATCCGCCTAACCTTTCCCCCGCCTGCCTTTGTAAAAGGCGGGGGAAAGCCCCGGCAAACGTTAGTATGCGACTCAGGGTTTGCAATCCTGTGTGTAAAACACCTCAAGGCTTGGTAAAAAGAGGACTTAAACCTCTGTCTATGGGGCTACAATCCACTGCTTAACACTCAGCCATTTTACCTGTGGCAATCACACGCTGATTCTTCTCAACTAATCATAAAGACATTGGCACCCTCTATCTAGTATTTGGTGCTTGAGCCGGGATAGTAGGCACAGCCCTGAGCCTCCTTATCCGGGCAGAACTAAGCCAACCTGGTGCATTACTAGGAGATGATCAAATCTACAATGTCATTGTAACAGCTCATGCCTTCGTAATAATCTTCTTTATAGTAATACCAATTATAATTGGAGGTTTCGGAAACTGACTAGTCCCCCTAATGATTGGGGCCCCCGATATGGCCTTTCCTCGAATGAATAATATGAGCTTCTGACTCTTGCCCCCTTCTTTCCTCCTCCTCTTAGCCTCCTCTGGAGTTGAAGCTGGGGCAGGAACTGGCTGAACTGTTTACCCCCCATTGGCTGGAAACCTTGCACATGCAGGGGCCTCTGTTGACCTGACAATTTTTTCACTTCATCTTGCAGGGATCTCCTCTATTCTAGGGGCCATTAACTTCATTACAACAATTCTAAATATAAAACCTCCTGCTATCTCACAGTACCAGACGCCTCTGTTTGTCTGAGCCGTACTAATCACAGCGGTCCTGCTCCTCTTATCCCTGCCTGTTCTTGCTGCAGGAATCACCATGCTTCTCACAGACCGTAACCTAAACACAACTTTCTTTGACCCAGCAGGGGGAGGGGATCCAATCCTGTACCAACACCTATTTTGATTCTTTGGGCACCCAGAAGTATACATTTTAATTCTTCCAGGATTCGGCATAATCTCCCACATCGTTGCTTATTATGCAGGAAAAAAAGAACCTTTTGGCTACATAGGCATGGTTTGGGCCATAATGGCCATTGGCCTCCTTGGGTTTATTGTATGAGCACACCACATGTTTACTGTTGGAATAGACGTAGACACGCGAGCCTACTTCACATCTGCCACAATAATTATTGCCATCCCAACAGGAGTAAAAGTCTTCAGCTGACTTGCAACCCTGCATGGTGGTGCAATTAAGTGAGAAACCCCCCTTCTTTGGTCCCTCGGATTCATTTTCTTATTTACAGTAGGAGGTCTAACAGGCATTGTTTTAGCCAACTCCTCCCTCGATATCATACTCCATGATACTTACTATGTAGTAGCCCATTTCCACTATGTACTGTCAATAGGAGCAGTATTCGCAATTATGGCAGGTTTTGTACACTGATTTCCCCTTCTCTCTGGGTATACCCTTCACTCCACATGATCAAAAATCCACTTTGGAGTGATGTTTGTAGGAGTCAACTTAACCTTTTTCCCTCAGCACTTTTTAGGCCTGGCTGGTATACCCCGACGATACTCAGACTACCCCGATGCTTACACCCTGTGAAACACAGTCTCATCCTTAGGATCCCTCATCTCCCTAACAGCTGTCATTATGTTCCTCTTCATCATCTGAGAAGCATTTGCTGCTAAACGAGTTGTATCCTCTGTAGAACTTACTTCAACAAACATCGAATGACTACACGGCTGCCCTCCTCCCTACCACACCTTTGAAGAGCCCGCCTTTGTCCAAGTTCAGCATACACACTAACGAGAAAGGGAGGAATTGAACCCCCATTTGCTGGTTTCAAGCCAGCCACATAACCGCTCTGTCACTTTCTTAATAAGGTACTAGTATAGCCGACAATACACTGCTTTGTCAAGGCAGAGTTATGGGTTAAACCCCCATGTACCTTAATATGGCCCACCCCTCCCAGCTAGGTTTTCAAGACGCAGCATCACCTGTAATAGAAGAGCTTCTTCACTTCCACGACCATGCCCTTATAATTGTTTTTCTTATTAGCACCCTAGTCCTTTACATTATTGTCGCAATGGTCTCAACCAAACTTACAAATATGTACATTTTAGACTCCCAAGAAATTGAGATCATCTGAACTATTCTTCCTGCCATCATTTTAATTCTCATTGCCCTGCCCTCCCTACGAATCCTCTACCTGATAGATGAAATCAACAACCCCCACCTCTCAGTAAAAGCAATTGGCCACCAATGATACTGAAGCTACGAGTATACTGACTACCAAGAAATTGCTTTTGACTCCTATATAATCCCAACACAAGACTTAGCCCCCGGCCAATTCCGACTTCTGGAAGTTGACCATCGAATAATCGTCCCAACAGAAGCCCCTGTCCGAGTCCTGGTGACTGCAGAAGATGTACTTCATTCATGGGCAGTCCCTGCCCTTGGTGTTAAAATGGACGCAGTCCCTGGCCGCTTAAACCAAACAGCCTTTATTACCTCTCGCCCTGGTGTATTCTATGGCCAATGCTCAGAAATCTGCGGTGCAAACCACAGCTTTATGCCCATCGTAGTTGAAGCAGTACCTCTAAAATATTTCCAAGACTGATCCACTTTAATGCTTGAAGATGCCTCGCTAAGAAGCTAAACTGGACCTCAGCGTCAGCCTTTTAAGCTGAAGATTGGTGCCTTCCAACCACCCCTAGCGGCATGCCACAATTGAATCCCTCCCCCTGATTTTTAATCTTACTTTTCTCATGGCTCGTCTTTCTCATCATTGTAGTCCCAAAAACAATGAATCATACATTTCCAAATGAGCCAACACCACAAAGCACTCAAACCCTTAAAACCGACTCTTGATCCTGACCATGATAGCTAGCTTCTTTGACCAATTTATAAGCCCCTCCCTCCTCGGCATCCCTTTAATAGCCCTAGCCTTTGTTCTTCCTTGACTCTTATACCCATCCCCTGCCCCCCGATGGCTAACCAACCGCCTACTGGCCCTCCAAGGGTGATTCATTAATCGTTTTACATCACAGCTTCTTTCACCTGCTAATGTAGGAGGCCACAAATGAGCCTTAATCCTTACATCCCTTATGCTTTTCCTAATCTCCTTAAACATGCTAGGGCTTCTACCTTACACCTTCACCCCCACAACACAGCTGTCCCTTAACATGGGCCTTGCAGTCCCCCTATGACTAGGAACTGTTTTAGTTGGAATACGAAACCAACCCACAGTTGCCCTAGGCCACCTTCTGCCAGAAGGCACACCCGTGCCCCTTATTCCCGTACTTATTATTATCGAAACAATTAGCCTACTCATCCGCCCCCTGGCCCTGGGCGTTCGACTTACCGCCAACCTTACTGCGGGCCATCTTCTAATACAACTAATTGCCACAGCTGCATTTGTACTCCTGCCCCTCATACCAGCAGTTGCTATCACAACCTCCATCATTCTTCTCCTCCTTACAATTCTAGAAGTTGCAGTAGCAATGATCCAGGCATACGTATTTATTTTACTAATAAGCCTTTACTTACAAGAAAATGTTTAATGGCCCACCAAGCACATGCATACCACATAGTAGATCCCAGCCCCTGACCTCTTACAGGTGCTGTCGCCGCCCTTCTAATAACCTCTGGCCTTGCCGTATGGTTTCACTACAACACAATAACTCTTATTGTTCTTGGCACAATCTTACTCCTCTTAACCATGTATCAATGATGACGAGACATTGTTCGAGAAGGCACCTACCAGGGACACCACACACCCCCTGTACAAAAAGGCCTCCGTTATGGCATGATCTTATTCATCACCTCAGAAGTCTTTTTTTTCCTTGGGTTCTTCTGAGCCTTCTTTCACTCAAGCCTGGCACCCACCCCTGAAATTGGAGGGTGCTGGCCTCCAACTGGAATTACCCCTCTAGACCCCTTTGGGGTCCCCCTCCTAAACACAGCAGTTCTCCTTGCCTCAGGAGTAACTGTAACATGAGCCCACCACAGCATTATGGAAGGAGAACGGAAACAAGCAATCCAAAGCCTTGCCCTAACCATTCTTCTAGGAGGCTACTTTACATTTTTACAAGCAATGGAATATTATGAGGCCCCCTTCACAATTGCTGATAGTGTCTATGGCTCAACATTCTTTGTAGCCACAGGCTTTCATGGACTCCATGTAATTATTGGCACCACTTTCTTGGCCGTTTGCCTTCTACGACAAGTTAACTACCACTTTACAGTTGAACACCACTTTGGCTTTGAAGCAGCTGCTTGATACTGACACTTTGTAGATGTTGTATGGCTCTTCCTCTATATTTCTATTTACTGATGAGGCTCATATCTTTCTAGTACTAAAGCTAGTATTAGTGACTTCCAATCACCAGGTCTTGGTTAAAATCCAAGGAGAGATAATGAATTTAATCACCACCGTAATTTTAATTGCCACAGCCCTGTCAGCTGTACTTGCAATTGTCTCCTTCTGGCTCCCCCTAATTAGCCCCGACCAAGAAAAAACATCCCCTTATGAGTGTGGCTTCGACCCCTTAGGAACCGCCCGACTTCCCTTCTCAATACGCTTCTTTCTAGTTGCCATTCTTTTCCTCCTCTTTGACCTTGAAATCGCCCTCCTTCTTCCCCTCCCCTGAGGGGACCAACTTCCTCTTCCAATCTCTACTTTCTTTTGGGCCACTTTCCTCCTTATTTTGTTGACCCTCGGCCTAATTTATGAATGACTACAAGGCGGCCTCGAATGGGCTGAATAGGTAATTATTTTAATTAAAATATTTGATTTCGGCTCAAAAGCTCGTGGTTTAAGTCCACAATTACCTAATGACCCCCGCACATTTTACTTTTTCAACAGCATTCCTTCTAGGGTTAGCTGGCCTTGCATTTCATCGTACACATCTCCTATCTACCCTCCTCTGTCTAGAAGGAATAATACTATCCCTATTTATTGCCCTTTCCCTATGGACGCTAGAGCTTAACACATCAAGCTTTTCGGCCTCCCCTATACTTCTCCTGGCATTTTCAGCTTGTGAAGCAAGTGCAGGCCTTGCCCTCCTAGTTGCTACTGCCCGTACACATGGCACAGACCGCCTAAAAAACCTCAACCTTCTTCAATGCTAAAAATTCTGCTCCCAACAATTATGCTAATCCCTGTCACATGACTGGCCCATAAAAAGCTAATCTGGCCCACTGCCCTCGCCCACAGCCTACTTATTGCTCTATTCAGCCTTACTTGACTTAATAACACCACCGAGACAGGATGAACCTCCCTCAATCAACACATAGCACTAGACCCCCTATCAACCCCCCTTCTAGTCCTAACTTGCTGACTTCTGCCTCTAATACTTCTTGCCAGCCAAAATCACATAATAAACGAGCCCATTGGACGCCAGCGCATATATATTACATTATTAACCTCCTTACAAATTTTTCTTATCTTGGCCTTTTCTGCAACAGAAGTTATTCTTTTTTACATCATGTTTGAAGCAACCCTCATCCCAACCCTGGTTCTAATTACCCGCTGAGGTAATCAAGCAGAACGCCTAAATGCTGGCACATATTTCCTGTTTTATACCTTGGCCGGATCTCTCCCCCTTCTAGTGGCCCTCCTCCTCCTACAAAACACAACCGGAAGCCTCTCCTTACTAACCCTCCACTATACTCCCACTTTCCCCTTAGTCTCCTTTGCTGACAAGCTCTGATGGGCAGGATGCCTTTTAGCCTTCTTAGTTAAAATGCCCCTGTACGGCATACACTTATGGCTCCCAAAAGCACATGTTGAAGCTCCTATTGCTGGCTCAATAGTCCTAGCTGCTGTTTTACTGAAACTTGGCGGCTACGGCATGATACGAATAATAGTTGTTCTTGAGCCCCTAACTAAGCAATTAAGCTACCCCTTTTTAATTCTAGCCCTATGAGGAATCATTATGACAGGGTCAATTTGCCTCCGGCAAACAGACCTTAAGTCTTTAATTGCCTACTCATCTGTTGGGCACATAGGCCTTGTAGCAGCAGGCATTCTACTCCAAACACCTTGAGGGTTTACTGGGGCCCTAATTCTCATGATTGCCCATGGCTTAACCTCCTCTGCCTTATTCTGCCTTGCCAATACCAACTATGAACGAACCCACACCCGAACAATAGTCCTTGCCCGAGGCCTACAAATAGCCCTTCCCCTAATAACTGCATGATGGTTTACTGCAAGCCTGGCAAATTTAGCCCTTCCCCCACTCCCAAACCTAATGGGTGAATTAATAATCATTTCCTCCCTATTCAACTGGTCATGGCTAACCATTATTATTACAGGAGCTGGCACCTTAATTACTGCTGGCTACTCCTTATACATATTTCTCATAACACAACGAGGCCCCATTCCCTTACATATACTAGCACTAGACCCCTCCCACACACGGGAGCACCTTTTACTAGCACTTCATATCCTTCCCCTCCTGCTCTTGATTGCAAAACCCTCCTTGATTTGAGGTTGAACCCTCTGTAGGCATAGTTTAACAAAAACACTAGATTGTGATTCTAGAGACAGAGGTTAAAACCCCCTTGCCCACCGAGAGAGGCTTGCCAGCAACGAAGACTGCTAACCCTCGTAACCTCGGTTGAATTCCGGAGCTCTCTCGTAATGCTTTTAAAGGATAACAGCTCATCCATTGGTCTTAGGAACCAAAAACTCTTGGTGCAAATCCAAGTAAAAGCTATGCACTTCACTTCCACCATAATGGCCTCTAGCATTATCCTTATTTTAGCCCTTCTTCTTTACCCCCTTCTCACGACCCTTGCCCCTGCCCCAAAACCCCTCACCTGGGCCCTAACCCAAGTTAAAACTGCTGTTAAACTTGCATTTCTGGTCAGCCTGCTCCCCCTCTTCCTTTTCATCACTGAGGGTACAGAAACAATTATTACTAACTGAAACTGAACAAACACCTTAATATTTGATATTAATATCAGCCTAAAATTTGACTTTTATTCAATCATTTTTACACCAGTAGCCCTTTATGTGACCTGGTCAATTCTAGAATTTGCTTCCTGGTATATACATGCAGACCCCAATATAAACCGTTTCTTTAAGTATCTTCTCACTTTTCTAATTGCAATAATTATCCTTGTTACTGCCAACAACATGTTTCAAATTTTTATTGGCTGGGAGGGGGTCGGAATTATGTCCTTCCTACTAATTGGCTGATGGTATGGTCGAGCAGACGCAAACACAGCAGCCCTCCAGGCTGTCTTATATAACCGAGTTGGTGATATCGGCCTAATCTTTGCCATAGCATGAATGGCCACAAACCTAAACTCTTGAGAAATACAACAAGTAATGCTAGCCTCCCAAAACATGGACCTCACCTACCCCCTCCTGGGGCTGATTCTTGCTGCAACAGGCAAATCCGCCCAATTTGGACTTCACCCCTGACTGCCCTCTGCAATAGAGGGCCCTACGCCGGTCTCTGCCCTACTTCACTCCAGTACTATAGTCGTAGCCGGAATTTTTTTACTAGTGCGAATAAGCCCCTTAATAGAACATAACCCCTTTATCCTCACCACTTGCTTATGCCTAGGTGCCCTTACAACGCTATTTACAGCTACTTGCGCTCTCACCCAGAATGACATTAAAAAAATTGTTGCTTTCTCAACCTCAAGCCAACTAGGACTTATAATAGTAACAATTGGCCTCAACCAACCACAACTTGCCTTCCTACACATTTGCACCCATGCATTCTTTAAAGCAATACTGTTTCTATGCTCCGGCTCTATTATTCACAGCTTAAATGATGAACAAGACATCCGAAAAATGGGAGGAATACACCACCTTGCCCCCTTCACCTCTTCCTGTTTAACAATTGGCAGCCTTGCCCTCACAGGCACCCCCTTTTTAGCTGGCTTCTTCTCCAAAGACGCTATTATTGAAGCACTAAACACCTCCTACCTAAATGCCTGAGCCCTCGCCCTCACCCTCCTTGCAACCTCTTTCACTGCCATCTACAGCCTACGTGTTGTCTTTTTCGTATCAATAGGCCACCCTCGTTTTAACCCGCTTTCCCCAATTAACGAAAACAACAAGGCAGTTATTAACCCCATCAAACGCTTAGCCTGAGGAAGCATTTTCGCCGGCCTCCTAATTACATCCAATATTATCCTTCCTAAGACACCAGTGATAACAATACCCCCTCTGCTTAAACTATCTGCCCTCTTGGTTACAATCACAGGCCTCCTGCTTGCCCTCGAACTAGCCAGCCTAACAAGCAAGCAGTATCAATGCACCCCCAACCTGCAAACACACCACTTCTCAAACATGCTTGGCTTTTTTCCAACCATCATTCATCGCCTCCCCCCAAAAGCAAACCTCTTCCTTGGACAATATGTAGCCGCACAAATAATTGATCAGACATGACTAGAGAAAGCCGGCCCAAAAGCCATTTACACAACTAACCTCCCTCTCATTACCACAACAAGTAATGCTCAACAAGGCATAGTAAAAACATTCCTAGCCTCCTTTTTCCTTACACTCGCCCTTGCCCTTTTACTGCTCAGCCTTTAAACAGCCCGAAGTGCCCCCCGACTTGAGCCCCGGCACACCTCAAGCACAACAAATAAAGTCAACAAGAGTACCCAGCCACTTAAGATAAGCATCAGACCTCCAGATGAGTACATCAAAGCAACACCTCCTATATCCGCACGACTCATTGAAAACTCCCCCACCTCATCTGCAGTTGGCCAAAGACCCTCAAACCACCCCCCTCAAAAAAAGCTGGCCCCAATTAACACCCCCACTAAATACCCCCCTGCATTAATAGCCACAGACCGACTACCCAAAGCTTCTGGATAGGGCTCAGCAGCCAAAGCAGCTGAATATGCAAAAACAACTAGTATACCCCCCAGATAAATCAAAAACAAAACCAGAGATAGAAAAGGTGCCCCATGCCCCACCAATATCCCACACCCCATGCCTGAAACAACAACCAACCCAAGCGCCCCAAAATAAGGAGAAGGGTTAGAAGCAACAACTATCAGCCCAAAAACCAACCCAAGCATAAAAATACACATGACATAAGACATTATTTCTGCCAGGATTTTAACCAGGACTAATGGCTTGAAAAACCACCGTTGTTATTCAACTACAGAAAACCTTAATGACCAGCCTTCGAAAAACCCACCCCCTCCTTAAAATCGCAAATGATGCCCTAGTAGACCTCCCTGCCCCATCAAACATCTCTGCATGATGAAACTTTGGCTCTCTCCTAGGCCTATGTCTAATTGCACAGATTGTGACAGGCCTATTTCTTGCTATACACTATACCTCTGACATCGCCACAGCTTTCTCCTCAGTTGCCCACATCTGCCGAGACGTAAATTTTGGCTGACTAATCCGCAATATACATGCTAATGGCGCCTCCTTTTTCTTTATCTGTATTTATCTTCACATTGGACGAGGCCTATACTATGGCTCCTACCTCTATAAAGAAACTTGAAACATTGGAGTCGTACTTCTCCTTTTAGTAATAATAACTGCCTTTGTAGGATATGTACTGCCTTGAGGACAAATATCCTTTTGAGGAGCAACAGTAATTACTAACCTGCTCTCTGCCGTCCCCTACGTCGGCAACACCTTAGTCCAATGAATTTGAGGGGGCTTTTCAGTAGACAATGCCACCCTCACCCGTTTCTTTGCCTTCCACTTCCTCCTCCCTTTTGTCATTCTTGCAGCCACAATCTTGCACCTCCTCTTTTTACATGAAACAGGCTCGAACAACCCAGCAGGCTTAAACTCAGATGCAGACAAAATCCCCTTCCACCCCTACTTTTCATACAAAGACCTCTTTGGTTTTGCTGTTATACTCCTTGCCCTTACAGCACTAGCATTATTTACCCCTAACTACCTAGGAGACCCCGACAACTTCACCCCCGCCAACCCACTAGTTACACCTCCCCACATTAAGCCTGAATGATACTTCCTATTTGCCTATGCCATCCTGCGCTCCATCCCAAACAAACTAGGAGGAGAACTCGCCCTCCTTGCATCAATCCTCGTACTAATACTTGTCCCTCTCCTCCACACATCTAAACAACGAGGCCTTACATTCCGCCCCCTCTCCCAATTTATCTTCTGAGCCTTAGTTGCAGACGTAGCCATTCTAACATGAATTGGAGGAATGCCTGTAGAACACCCATATATTATTATTGGCCAAATTGCATCTTTTATTTATTTCTTTATCTTCCTGGCCCTTTTCCCTACCGCCGGATGACTTGAAAATAAGCTTCTCCAAACAGCCTGCATTAGTAGCTCAGCGCCAGAGCGCCGGTCTTGTAAGCCGGCCGCCGGAGGTTAAAATCCTCCCTACTGCCCGCTCAAAGAAGGGAGATTTTAACTCCCACCCCTAGCTCCCAAAGCTAGCATTCTAAAAATTTAACTATTCTTTGAAGTACATATATGTACTTACACCATATATTTATTTAAACCATATGAATAATGCATTAGGACATCTAATATGGTCTTTCAACATTAATCGAATTTACCCATTCATTCATCAACAATCTTTCAAGCAATACAAATTACATCACATTAAACTCAATAAAACTGCATACCAATAGAAGGTATGCAGTCATCTAAAAGCATTAACTGGTATAGTTAAATAACCCATATATACCAAGTACTCAGCACCTCTGCATTCGACAATCCGATACAGACAAGGAAGACATTTTGGCTTAAGCAAAGTAACTTCGTTTAATGATCGTCAGGGACAAGTATTCGTGGGGGTTTCACACAGTGAATTATTTCTGGCATTTGGTTCCTATTTCAGGGCCATTACTTGGTCACATTCCCCATTCTTTCCTTGACCCTGGCATAAGTTATTGGTGGAGTACATCTTAACTCGTGACCCCACATGCCAAGCGTTCATTCTAATGGGCATTGGTTTTTTTTTTCTCTCTTTCAACTCATTTGGCATTTCAGAGTGCAGAGCTAAGGCTAGCTGACAAGGTTGAACATTTCCTTGCCTGCAAGGTAAAATGTACATGGTGAAAAGATTTTCTTATAAGCATTGCATAACTGATATCAAGAGCATAAATAGTTTGTTTTTCTCCTAACATAACTATCAAGTGACCCCCCTGGGCTTTACGAGTTTTTTTTCGTAAAACCCCCCTACCCCCCTAAACTCGTAGACTACTATTTATCCTGAAAACCCCCCGGAAACAGGAAAGCCTCGAGCTGGGTATTTGGTCCTCTAAGCGCATCATGCGCATATTATAATATTACAATAATTATAATATT